TAGCAGCTTTAAGCTTACTTTGATGACCGAAAAGCACAGGTGATAAATTTTTAATTTATTTATGGGTTAGAGACCCTCAAGGTAATTTTTATATTCAAAAATTATTAAGACAATATAAAAGACGAAGGTTCAACTAGAAGGAAAAAATGGCATCAGTTAAAATTTGGATTATTTAGGTTTTAACTGCACGATTAAATGAAGTGAAATTTGCGTTGACTATTTTCAACAAACCATAAGGATATTGGTACTCTATATATAGTTTTTGGAATATGGTGTGGTCTTGTAGGGACAGGACTGAGTTTATTAATTCGATTTGAATTAGGTACATCTGGTGCCTTTCTAGGTGACGACCATTTTTATAATGTTATTGTAACTGCTCATGCTTTTGTAATAATTTTTTTTATAGTTATACCATTAATAATTGGAGGATTTGGTAATTGAATGGTTCCTATATTAATCGGGGCTCCTGATATAAGGTTTCCTCGAATAAATAATATAAGGTTTTGATTATTACCCCCTTCTTTTATTCTTTTATTATGTTCAAGATTAGTTGAAGGTGGTGCAGGGACTGGTTGAACAGTCTATCCACCTTTAAGGGGACCTATCGGGCATGGAGGTGCTTCGGTTGATTTGGCCATTTTTTCCTTACATTTGGCAGGTATGTCTTCAATTTTAGGAGCTATTAATTTTATTACAACTATTTTTAATATACGTTCTCCTGGTATAAGTTTTGAACGATTGAACTTATTTGTTTGGTCAGTTCTTGTAACTGCTTTCCTACTACTTTTATCTCTACCCGTTTTGGCTGGAGGTATTACAATATTATTAACAGATCGTAATTTTAATACTAGATTCTTTGATCCAGCAGGAGGAGGGGACCCTATTCTTTATCAACACTTGTTTTGGTTTTTTGGACACCCAGAAGTGTACATTCTTATTTTACCTGGATTTGGAATAATCTCCCATATTTTAAGTAATTTTTCTTCTAAACCAGCATTCGGAACTTTAGGTATAATTTATGCTATAATCTCAATCGGAATTTTAGGGTTTATTGTATGAGCCCACCATATATTTACTGTAGGAATAGATGTTGACACTCGAGCATATTTTACAGCGGCCACTATGGTGATTGCGGTTCCCACTGGAATTAAGGTTTTTAGTTGATTAATAACGCTATATGGTAGTCGAGGTCCTTATAGAGCTGCTATGTATTGGGTGTTAGGGTTTATTTTCTTATTTACTCTAGGAGGTTTAACAGGAATTGTACTCTCTAACTCATCTTTAGATATTGTTCTTCATGATACCTATTATGTTGTAGCCCACTTCCATTATGTTCTTTCAATAGGAGCAGTGTTTGCGATTTTCGGAGGGTTTGGTTACTGATTCCCCGTTATAACAGGTTTAGTGTTACATGAGCGATGGGCTAAAATTCATTTTTTAGTAATGGTTTTTGCGGTTAACTTAACTTTCTTTCCTCCACATTTTTTAGGTCTAGCTGGAATGCCTCGTCGTTACTCTGATTATCCTGATGCTTACTATAAGTGAAATCAAGTGTCTTCTTATGGTTCCCTATTTTCGGTCTTTGCTGTGGTTATGTTTATCTTAATGTTGTGAGAGGCTTTATTATCTCAACGTTCTGTATTGTTTAGGGTAGCTCCTTCTTTATCTCGAGAGTGAGATTATTGTCTTCCTCCAGATTTCCATAGAAATACAGAAGTGTGTGTAGCTCCTTTTTAATTAGTAACGTCTTGAAATTATAAAAGTTAGATAGTTGAAGTATATATAGTGTACACCTTAGTTACATTAAGGAAGTCTTATTTTAAGCAACTATTTTCTTTACATTATTTGTTATTTTAATAGGTTAAAAGATAAGCAATATTAGTAGAACAGAAGTGGAGTAAAGTGATCCTTAGGTTTTACTTTTTGTATAACGGTTAAACTAGAATAAAATTTATAAAAATATTCCCGAAACAAAAAGATCTAATTTATAAAATTATTTTAGTATGTAAATTTAATGTAACAATATTAATGAAAGATTATAATTTAGGGGCGAAAAGCTTTTCAATTTTTGTGATATCTGGATGAGGGGTAAAAGTATTTAGTGCTTAAGTACAGACGTATGGTGTTGAGATCCTATGTTGTGAGAATTTTTTATAATAATTAAAATTACATTTTAGAGTTAACACTCTTAAATTAACAAAGATAATAAAATCAAATAAAGGTAAGAATCTCTTTATTAACCCTTCTATCTTAAGGAATTTTCTTTTTGGTTAATAATGTTTAAATTAGTAATAGAAACACAAGGTTTATAAATTTTAAACTTATTTTAAGGAATTCGGCAAATATAAGCCTCACCTGTTTAACAAAAACATAGTCTAAGGAGCAATAATAATCTTAGATAAAACCTGCCCAGTGTTGTGAGTTATTTAATCAACGGCCGCAGTACTTTGACTGTGCTAAGGTAGCGTAATCAGTTGGCTTTTAATTGAAGTCGTGTATGAATGGATTTTTGGGGCTTAACTGTCTTGATAAAGTTTATTTGAATTCAGTTAAAGGGTGAAAATACCCTTAAGTAATAGATAAAGGACGATAAGACCCTCGGAGTTTTTACTAGTTGGTTATTCTAGAGAATTAACCTAAGGTTTTTGCTGGGGCGGCAATAGAGGAATTTTAAATCCCTCTTTAAGGATTAGCCGATAGTTTTAAGTAAATTTAAACTACCCAAGGGATAACAGCATAATTTTATATAAAGTTTGTGACCTCGATGTTGGACTAGGAATTTACTAGATTAGCCGTTTAGATATATTGTTCTGTTCGAACTAACTTTCCTACATGATCTGAGTTCAGACCGGCGTAAGCCAGGTCAGATTCTATCCTTATATTTTGCATCTTTAGTACGAAAGGACCAAGATGTTGTATTTTTTATAATTGGCTTGGCAGATTTAATGCCGTTGATTTAGGTTCAACTCATAACATGTAAATGTTAGTCGGTGTAATACTTTATATAGAAGACCTAATTTGCATTTAGGCAGAAACCGGCAGGTTTTACACCAACAAATTCACTATTAGTCAAAAACAGTTTTGGAAAATACTAACTTTGGAAGTTAGTGGCTGGTGTTAAATCATTTTTGAATTTGTTTACTTTTATATTTCTAGCTGTTTCTTTCTTTTTTTTCTTAAGGTTTCCAATATATAAATCTCCTAGGAGCCTTGCTGCAGTATTAGTACTAATTAGAGGGGTAATAGTAACCCTAATAGGAGTTATTTCTAGATTTTGGTTTTCATATATTTTATTTTTGGTTTATATTGGTGGTTTACTAGTAATATTTATTTATGTCTGTTTGGTGAGCAGAAACTACCCATTTCGGTTGGACTTTACCTATCTAATTGGTGTGCTTCTCACTTCTTGCTTTATTAGATTTTTAATAGATTATAGTAAAACCAAAACAACGTTAGGTGGGTCAAGATTTATTAGAGGTACTGGGCTTGTTGAAGATAGAAGCGTATCGTTATTTGTATTTTTAGTTGTTTTATTACTAGTAATGCTTCTAGTTATTGTGCGAAGAACTGGAAGTGGAGCTGTTATTGTAAGTGAAAAGAGTTAAAGCCTTAAAATTTTCTGTGATATTGTTTAGTTGTTTTATTATTGCTAGGGTTTACTCTTTTCTATTTTTTTACATTAGTGAGTGCATGATTCTAGAAATCGAATTAATAAGAATTTCAAGCGTTAATTTTGGGTTTACAATAGTAATTGACAAAATTAGTTTGAGTTTTAGGGCAGTTGTAACTATTATCTCAAGGAGGGTGTTTACCTTTGCTTATAAGTATATAGAAGAAGACCCTTTTGCTAGCCGATTTTTTTGGATTCTACTGTCCTTTGTTATTTCTATAAACATATTAATTTTTGCTGGATCAATTTTTTTTCTGTTTTTAGGATGGGATGGGTTAGGGATTACTTCTTTTGCTTTAATCATTTATTATGAGGCTTACGAATCCCTAAGGGCAGGATTTCAAACTTTAATAGTAAATCGACTTGGTGATGCTCTGATTGTCTTATCGTCGTGTTTGTTTGTTTTTTGTGGTCAATTTAGATACCTCTCTTTAAGTAGGGTGATGTTAAGTTCTGGTTTGGTAATACTTTTGGCTTTTGCCGGGTTAACTAAGAGAGCTCAGTATCCTTTTAGATCTTGACTCCCAGCCGCTATAGCGGCTCCAACTCCTGTCAGGGCTTTAGTACACTCTTCTACTCTAGTCACTGCTGGTATTTATCTAATTATTCGTTTGTCACACAGTTTTAGTTTATCCTCTGAATTAATAACAATATTGTTATTTTTTGGGAGCATTACCTGTTTATTAGGAGGGTGAGCCGCTACATATGAAAATGATTTAAAAAAAATTATTGCGTTATCAACTTTAAGTCAACTCGGTGTTATAGTATTTTGTTTAGGTCTAGGGCTATCTTCACTAGCTTTATTTCATTTATACACACACGCACTGTTTAAGGCTTTACTATTTATAGCGGCTGGACATATTCTTATAGCTTCCTTTGGGTGTCAAGACATTCGTCTATTAGGAAGAGTTGGAGTAACAATACCTTTAACAGCAGTAATATTTAATATTAGAAGATTCTGTTTAGTAGGAGCCCCCTTTCTAAGTGCTTTCTATTCTAAGCATTTAATCCTAGAAAAAATATTTATATCTTCGTTAAGGGTATTTAGAGTTGTTTTAATAATGGTAGGTACATTTTTTACAGCTAAATACGTAACCCGAAGATTAAAGTGTATTTTATGGTGGAAATCAAACACCCCCTTGTTAGGAGTTCTTCCTGGTTTCTTTACTAGTGTACCTATAATTTTCTTAGGGGTAGGAGGAGTAATAGGAGGAAAATTTTTAAGTTTAATTGACTTAAGAAATATGGAATTAGCATATATTCCTAGACTTTTAGGTAGAAGTATTAATATTACTACAGTTAGGGGAATGCTTTGTGGTTTAGTTAGATTTTCTTACCTTAAGAGGAACTTCAATCTTTCTAGACTATTTTTCTTAACTCCCCTGATTTCAATAAGATCTAAATTAATATCTCCCACATTAAAACACATTAACGTCTTAGATTATGGGTGATTAGAACCTTCATATTTAATACAACAAAAAATAAACCAGGTAGGAGTATTATGTAGTGGCCTGTTTTCTTGACCAACATCAAAATACTCTCTATTTCGTGGTTTAATAATATTTGGTTTGATCTTATTTGCTATTACAATTAATTTCTAGAGTTGGAACTTGTTTATGTGTTTTGTTAGGAGTTGCCTTTTTTACTTTATTAGAGCGGAAGGTTTTAGGGTATGTGCAAATTCGTAAAGGCCCAAATAAAGTAGGTTTGTGAGGTATTTTACAACCATTTGCGGATGCGGTTAAGCTTTTTGTTAAACAAAAAGCTACCCCACATGATAGAAATCAACTTTTGTTCTGGTTTGCACCTTCTCTTGGTTTAATCTTAGCCCTTTCTGTATGACACCTTTATCCAAGTAACTTTTCTTTTAAAACAGTTTGTTGGGGTTTATTACTATTTTTTTGTATTACGTCATTAAATGTATATAGAACTATACTAGCTGGATGGGCATCTAATTCTAAGTATGCTTTTTTAGGAGCTTTACGGGCTGCAGCCCAAACAATCTCCTATGAGGTAAGTATGCTTTTAGTACTTCTTTTTTCTTCATTACTATTAACTTCTTCAAGCTGAGATATTGCTGTTAACAGAAGGTTCCCTATCTTTTTACTACTTATCCCTATAATAGTGGTTTGATTTACTAGGACAGTAGCTGAAACTAACCGAGCCCCTTTTGATTTTGCTGAAGGGGAATCAGAGCTGGTTTCAGGGTTTAATGTAGAGTTCGGTGGGGGATTATTTGCCTTATTATTTTTAGGGGAATATGCAAACATTTTGTTTATATCAGTGGTAACCAGAGTTTGATTTTTTAGAGGTAGTGTTCTAGTACCTATTGCTTTAAGAACACTCAGACTATTCTTTGCTTGTATATTCCTCTTTGTTCGAGGAGCCTATCCCCGTTATCGTTATGATTTACTAATAATACTATGTTGAAAATCTTTCTTACCTTTTGTTCTTTGTGCTCTAATACTTAATATTTTGTCTATAACTTTGTAGTAGAATTTTAGGTGTGCTTCTATCATTTCTATTCAATATGAACTTTTTAGTATATTGTGACGACTCACAACTCTAATAATTACAATTTTAAAATATTCTGATGGCCGATAATAAGCGATAGATTGTAAATCTATTTATAACTAGTAATAGTTTCAGGAAGTTATAAGTTTAATTAAACTATTGGCCTTCAAAGCCAAAAATAAACGGTAGAATCCTTTTAACTTTGGATGTTAATTTTTGTTTCCTCTATATTTTTAACTATAGCTTTTTTTCTTTTTGTAGAAAACAAAAACCACACTTTAAACTTGCTTAATAGGTTAGAGGCAGTAATGCTCAGATTATTAGTATTTATTTATGCTTTTAATAGCATAACAAGTTTTAACTCCCCTAGATTTTTAATTTTATTAACTTTTGCTGCTTGTGAAGCAGCCTTAGGGCTTTCTTTGCTGGTGAGAATGCTTCGTCTCTATGGTAATGACTTAATTAGTACTTTTGGAAGTGTCAATTTTTTTGTTTAAACTTCGTCAAATTAACCCTGCAGAAGGTTTATTAAGATTACCAAGTCCCCTAAGAATTTCTTTATGGTGGAATGGGGGTTCCATTTTAGGAATTCTTCTAGTATTTCAAATTGTGACTGGGCTATTCTTGTCTATACACTATACAGCTGATCTAGTTAATACTTTTGCTTCTGTTATTCATATTATTCGTGATACTCCAATAGGGTGGCTATTTCGAAATTTCCATGCTAATGGAGCCTCGTTGTTTTTTGTTTTTATATATTTACATATTGGACGAGGGTTATACTATCAAAGGTATATCTCCCAACCTCACACTTGAAGAGTTGGTGTTACTATTTTTCTTGTCAGTATAGGAACTGCTTTTCTAGGATATGTTCTGCCTTGAGGACAAATATCTTTTTGAGGAGCTACTGTTATTACTAATCTACTATCTGCCATTCCTTATTTAGGACTGTCAATTGTGGAGTGAGTCTGAGGTGGGTTTTCTGTTGGTCAATCAACTCTAAATCGATTTTTTTCTTTACATTTTATTTTACCATTTTTAATTGCAGGGCTATCAGCATTACATATACTCTTTCTTCATGAAAAAGGGTCTACTAACCCTCTCGGGGATACTAATCACGTAAGTAAAATTCCTTTTCATCCTTATTTCAGATGAAAGGACATAGGAGGTTTTGTTGGCTTGTTTATACTAATTGTTCTTTTAGGATTTTTTTATCCTACAGTGTTAGGTGACCCGGAAAACTTTATTCCGGCTAATCCGATAGTTACGCCAGTTCACATTCAACCTGAGTGATATTTTTTATTTGCGTATGCCATTCTTCGTTCGATTCCATCTAAACTAGGAGGTGTTATTGCATTAGTAATATCTGTAGTAATTTTATACTTCATACCTCTTGCTAGAGTTAAAAGTGTTATTCCCAGGTCTTTTACCCCTCCCTACCAGTTTATGTATTGAATTTTTATTGTGTTTTTTGTTTTACTAACTTGATTAGGGGCTTGTCCTATTGAGGAGCCATATCTAAGATTAGCAGGTCCTTTAACGTTCTTATATTTTGCGTCGTTTATTTTATTAGTAATATGTCCCTTTTTATGAGATAAAGTTACTGATTAAAATAGTTAATGAAAAGATAACCAATCTATTTTAAAGAAAATGTTAACTTGTCGAGTTTTTGATGCGAAATATTCGCGATTGGTTAAAAATAAAATAGGTAGCTTAAATTTAAAGCTAGGCATTGAAGCTGCCTCTATAGAGTTCTCTCTCCTGTTTATTGAGAACTTGAGGACAATTAAATTTAATAGATCCCGCCTCTCCCGTTCAAGGAGAGATATTAATATTTCATGATCATGCTTTAGTTTTACTAGTAGGAATTTTTACTTTTGTAGGATTTTTAGGGGTTAAATTAGTTTTTAATAAGTTTGCTTCCCGAACTATTTTGGAAGCACAGGAGCTAGAGACTATTTGAACAGTTATTCCAGCTTTATTATTAATTTGATTAGCTTTACCTAGATTACGATTATTATATTTACTTGACGGACAAACTAATGCTGGTATTATTTTAAAAACTACAGGGCATCAATGGTATTGAAGATATGAAATTCCTTTATTTCAAACATTAAGTTTTGATTCATATATAACTCCCGAGTCTGATTTAGTTTCTGGGGATTTTCGATTGCTTGAAGTTGATAATCGGGCAGTTGTACCCTACCAAATAGAGACTACAGTTATTAGTACTTCTGCGGACGTATTACATGCTTGGGCTCTTCCTTCAATAGGAGTAAAGATAGATGCAGTTCCTGGCCGTCTAAACTCGATAAGTATATTTGTAGAGAAACCAGGTGTGTTTTATGGTCAGTGTTCAGAAATTTGTGGTGCAAACCATTCATTTATACCTATTGTCGTTGAGAGAGTTAGATTGAGAGACTTTATTACTTATCTAAAAACGTCAGATTAAAACTCTTTGATTAGTATAGTTAAGTATATTTACCTTCCAAGTAAAAGGCCTATATATTGTAGATCAAAGAAAATACCCTTATACTAGGTTAAAAAAACCGATGGCCTGTGGAGCCGTAGATTTAGTAGATAAGTTAAGGTTGAAGTGGTAGTTTAAATAAAACCATAAGATGCACTCTTAAAATTGAGAAAACCCCCTCTCACTTCTGGTCGTTAAGTTACTGGAAACCACCTTAAATCTTTTTTATAACAACTCAACCTTCGTCGAAATAAGAAAATAACACCCCACCCAAAAGCACTAACACCTTAAAACTCGAATTTTAACCTTTGCTGTCTTTATTTTCTGGTAACTGTAGTACCTCTAAGAAGCTCAAATCTTCTTGTGCCTAACACCGAGAAAATAACACCCCACCCAAAAGCACATTGTGAAACATAAAAGTTTATGATAGACGCTTAAAGTCTAGGCATTAAATCTGCCACACGATGAAATGCATATAATATAAATAATTGATCCTAACCTTAAAATCATAGCGATTTATACCAACTAAGAAATAAACCGGAATGATTGAGAGGCGTTTTCTTTCTTATCTACCATTATTTTTGGTGAAGTAACGGACCGAATTATAATAACCAAAACAAAAAAAATAACAGTCACGGATAAAAAAATTATTGAACCACTAGCAGGACTTAATTGAGGCAAAATTATAACGGCCTATAAAGGCTACCTTTTAATTAACAGTTAAATGCTGGGTAAAATCAGCTTCGCTATAATTAAAATAATTATGGATGTTCATCTACATATAGCTTAATTAATAAAGAAAAAATGTAGGCCTGAATAAAACAAACAAACACCTCAAACATAGTGTAGAAGACATTAATTAAAAGGAAAGGTACTATATAGGCAAATTGAATTCTTGACAAACAATTCGCAATAAGGCCTATAACAATGTGTCCTGCACTAATATTAGCAATTAATCGTACAGTCAAAGTGAGAGGTCGAATCAAAACACTAACAGTCTCAATTAAAATAAGGAAAGGTATTAAACCACTAGGGGCTCCCGAAGGGGCTAAATGTGCGGCTGATTCTTTAGGATTATCAATCCACCCACTAATTAAAACTCCTAGTCAAATGGTGATGGCTAAAGACCTAGCGACTCATAAAGATCTAGTACAACCATATACTAAAGGAATTAATCCTGTTAGATTTAACACTGCAACAAAGAAGATAATGGTAAATAAAAACAAACCAATAGGTAAAAAATATTTTTTAGTTGTTTGAACATAGGTAGCTATGGCAACTAAACTTGTGGAAGGGGGAGTTATTACTCACGTAAAAGTTCCTAAAAAAGTTAGGACTACTAATATAGGAGATAACCAAGCAAATACCGAGCATACACCATATTGATTAGCATCTATAGCTGAGAATAGGTCTATTATTATAGATTTGAGGAATATATAATTCCAGGGCTAAGGCCGAAACTTATTGCGTATTCGCTTTCAAATCAAACATATCTAAGAACTAAAACAGTTATCTCCACCTCGAAAAGGTGATGTGATCAATTTCACTACTTAAACAGGGGCAACTTCCGATACCCCTACTATGTTACGACTTATCTCCTTTTTCAACGAGAGTGACGGGCGATTTGTGCACAGTCTTCTTAAAATTCAAATTATATTTCTTTAAATTTTACTTTCAAGTCCATCTTTATTCAAGTTTTCAGTAAAAGTTAGAAAAAACTTAATATTGTAACTCACCTTATGTCTAAGTTATTGGCTGCACCATGACCTGTCTTCTATCATATTCGATTTTTGAAGCAATCTTAAATAGCTTCTTAAGACGGCGGTATACATACTTTAAAACTTAGTTCTGTTTCTTGGGGGTTGTCAATTATCTGGTAAGTTCCCCTGAAGTTTAAAACTGCCGCCATGCTCTTTAAGTTTTAACTATATAGTCCTAGTGCTTAGGGCTAGAATTTTTGTTCTTTATAGTAGGGTATCTAATCCTAGTTTATAACAAGAGTTTAGGAAAAAAAAATTAAATAATTAAATTACAAGTATAGAACTTATTTCACTAAATTTCTAACTTTAATATTTAAAAGATGTTATATCCACCCTGAATGACTTAACAAGTTGTATAGGTGTAACCGCGACTGCTGGCACCTAATAAGTCACAACAAAGGTAGCGATTACTAAATTAGCCTTACAGCTATTGTTTAATGTCTCTGGCTGGGTTTTATTCTTACTGGCGAAGAACTACCATACTTAGTTTAGCTAGAAGTTAAGTTTATATCAGAGCAAAGTAAACTTTTAAAACCAAAAGAAGGGGTAAACCTATTGTCGGGTTATGAGCCCGAAAGCTTGTATTAGCTTACCTTTTGGAAAAAAGAGAGGGTAGATAATACTACTTACTAACCCAGTCTAGTGCCCCTTCATTTCATTCATGAAACATACCAAACAGCAACACGAATAAGAATATAAAAACCCCTGATAAAAGAAAAAGCGAAGCTTTAATATAAAAGATTGACAGAACAGGGAATAGTAAGGCTACTTCAACATCAAAAATTAAAAATAATACTACAAGTAAAAAAAACCGAGTTGAGAAAGGAGTCCGTATTGAGCTCAAGGGATCAAAGCCACATTCAAATGGTGTTATTTTTTCTTCTATTCCGCTCTCAATATTGTAGTTGGTTAAGCTATATACAACAACTATTGCGATAGTTAGTACAATTGCAAAAAGGGTAGAGATAAGTAACAAATTAGTGACTTCACTAAGTGGTTAAATTTTTAACCTATAAAGGTTTTCAAAACCTTTCTATAACAAAAAGAATTTTAAATCGAAGCTGCTAACTTTGATTAGGGGAACATTTTCTCCATTCTTTTATTGTTGTTATCTCTTGTTTTTAGGTTGATTTTTACTTGTATGATCAGTTCATGAGGAGGGGTTTGTCTCTCATTAGTGTTAGTATCACTACTCTCTGTATTAACTATAAATCAGCATTTTTCGTCAGGTATAAATATGATATTTTACAATAGGAATGTATCTGGATTAATAGTTTTTTTATCTGTTATTTTGTGTTTTTTAGGTATTCTCAGTACACCAAATGAAAAAAGCCAGGAATATATGTTATGTATTAGCCTTCTTGGGGGATTTTTGGTGTTAGCTTTTAGCATATCAAACATTATTATGTTTTATATTTTTTTTGAATGTTCCTTAATCCCAACCTTAATACTAATTATTGGGTGGGGATATCAACCAGAACGTTTACAGGCCGGTACTTATATAATACTTTATACAGTAGGAGCTTCTTTACCCTTACTAGTTGTGCTTTCATGGCGCTGCTATGATGGTTCAAGTATAAGTATTATAATATTAAGAATATATAAAAATTTCTTCTCGGGGTCCGTTTTATTTTTAGTATATGGTGCTTTTTTAGTTAAACTACCAATATATAGGACTCACCTGTGATTACCTAAAGCACATGTTGAGGCCCCATTAGCAGGTTCTATGATTCTAGCTGGGATTTTATTAAAACTAGGTGGCTTTGGTCTAATACAGGTAAATAAATGTTTCTCCTTAGTTATATTCAGAAAAGTTCCAATTTTTTTAATTAGGGTCGGAATATGAGGAGGTTTATTAGCAGTTTTCATATGTATACGTCAGGTAGATGTAAAAGCTTTAGTAGCTTACTCTTCTGTCGGACATATGGGAATTGTTGCTGCAGGAATTTTACCAGATCGAAGATGAGGTGTGTCCAGGGCTATAATCACTATAGTTGCCCATGGGTTTTCCTCTTCGGCCTTATTTTGTCTAGCATACTTTACTTATGAAAAAATTCATTCTCGTAATATTCCATACATAAAAGGTGTATTGCAACTTTACCCTATTTTGTCTTTATGGTGGTTTATTTTTTGTTGTATTAACATAGCAGCCCCACCTTCAATTAACTTAATTGGGGAGTTAATAATTGTACCTAGCTTATTAGTTTCGTTTATAAGGCTAGGTCTAACAATAGGTTTAATAGTATTTTTTAGCGCAGCTTACAATATGTATTTATATACAAGTGTCAATCATGGATCTCCTTCTGGTTACCTCACTTCTGGCTCCTGTATGCGAAGTTATGAAAAAATGAGTATTTTAATACACTTTGTCCCCTTCCTAATTTTATTTAAATCTTCTGTCTTTATAAGATTAATAGTATTCTATTAATCCGGGAGGTTGGTTTTAACCTTCTTTGAATTACAAAATCAATGCTTTAGATAAGCTATCCCGAAATGATCCTCATCAATAAATTCTAATATATAAAAATAATCAGACTACATCTACAAAATGTCAATACCAAGCTGCCGCTAAAAACCCTAAATGATGTTTCTTATCAAAGTGCATATTTATTAGTCGTAGGAAACATACTGATAAAAAGGTAGCTCCTACTAAAACATGCATTCCATGAAACCCTGTAGCTAGGAAGAAAGTTGTACCGTAAACACTATCAGCAATAGAGAATGCGGTTTCACAGTACTCTCCATACTGCAGCCACAGGAAGTAAAACCCCAAAACCAATGTTGTAAATAGGCCTTGAAGGGCTGAAGGGTGGTCTGACTCTTCAATTCTATGATGGGCCCATGTAATGCTAACTCCTGACAATAAGAGTACAGAGGTATTTAATAAAGGGACTTGAAATGTTGCTAGAGGTGTAATTCCTTGAGGAGGTCATGTTGCTCCAATTTCGACGGAGGGTGCTAGGCTTCTATGAAAGTAGGCTCAAAAAAACCCAAAAAAAAAGCAGACCTCTGAAACAATAAAAAGGAAGACACCAACTCTTAGTCCTTTAACAACGTAAGAGCTGTGAAATCCTTGGAAAGTCGATTCACGTACAACATCTCGTCATCATATATAAGAGATAAGGGTAGTAGCTACTAAACCTAAAAAGATTAGATTTATACTTCCCCCTCGTAAAAAAAAAATTAACCCCACTGGTATTGCTAGAATAGCGAATGAGTTTAGTAGGGGTCACGGTCTATATTCAACTAGATGGAAAGGATGCCCTTGCATATAAATTAAAAATTTTTAGATTAAGTTACTATATAGTTAGTATTAATGAAGTTAGCGACCGCCGGATGAACGGATATCATTGATGTTGATAAATATATGCACGTTTGTGCTTGTTGCTATAGTGTCTTCTGCTAATGTATTATTTGTTTTACTTATAATTTTAGGTCCTTTAGTAAGTGTCAGATCAAGCAATTGAATCGTATGCTGGGCAGGTATAGAGTTAAGTTTCTTAGGACTAATTCCTTTATTTTTTGTAGGAAATAAATTTATTTCTTTTAATAAAGAATCAGCCTTGAAATATTTTTGTATCCAGGCTGTTGGAAGGGCATTACTATTAATTGCAGGGTTAGGATTTTTTGATATATATAATGGTGGTTTTATGACAGGAGGGTTACTAATTCTAAGTTTATGTATTAAATTAGGGGTATTTCCTGGGCATTTTTGAGTGCCACCCGTTGTTTCGGGTCTCGAAACTATATCTTGTTTTTTAGTTTTAAGAATTCAGAAGATTCCCCCATTAGGTTTGTTGGTAAAAACGTTAAGTTTAATACCTAGCGGCAGGCAAGAATTTTGTTTGCTTTTGGGTGGGGTGTCTGCTGTTGTAGGTTCTTTAATTGGTAATAATCAAACCCAAGTATTACCTATAATTGGAGCTTCTTCTATTACCCATACTAGTTGACTTATGTTAGGATCAGTATCAGGATCTCTCTGAGTATATTTTTCATTATACTGCTTCGTTTTAGGTATAACTTTAATATATTTGCGCTGAGGGTGAGAGATAGCATCTTGCTTAAGTTTATTATCTTTAAGAGGGTTACCTCCTTTCTTAATATTCTCAGGAAAATGGTCAGTAATTAAAGCAGGGATTGATAGAAGTATTTCTTTATTTTTTTTGGGTTTGTTTCTTCTCGGAGCTCTTTTTAGATTAATTTTTTACTTAAAATTTTCTTATTCTTTTTATTTAAGATTGAAGAATCGGGCCAAATTAATGGGAAGGATAGAAATCTTATCTTTTGTTTTAATTAACTTCCTAGGAGCGTTTCTGGTAGTTATCTTGTAA